CTTGAGAGTTTCCTACCTCATACGGCTCGACAACCAACTCTTTTGTTTTGGTGTATCAGTTTTTTTACTTTAACCTACTTTGAACTTTATATCTAATTGAATGTCTAATTGACTGAGATTTCTTATAGATATTTTGTTTTTCTTGGATTAAACAAAAGAGAGTAATTACATGAGTTTCAAACTTTCATTTTGATTTAATTAATATATTAATTAATATAATAAAAAAGTTTTATCTTTTCTCCTACCTTCAGAAAAAAAAGGCATGTCCACTGTTATTAGATATTAGAATTTTCTGAAAGGTAACTATCCCGCTTTCATATAAAAATTTATATAGAATCTTTGAAAAAGACTTTTTCATACTTCATAAAAAAGAAAAAGACTTACTGTCTTTAGGATCTGATGCTACACCGCTGCTCAATACCTTAGGGGATCTACTCTATTACATAAGTAGATTCCTAAGATTTATCTCATATTATGATATAAATAAACAGCTCTTGTTGTATCGGTCCAAAACCTTTCCAATTGATCTTTACGGTGCTTCCTCTATCAATTAAATCTTTTTTATCCATAGAAAGAAAGTATTTAGGCATATCTAGTCTTCACTTCATATTTCGATCGATGAAGTTTATTTTTTTGCTACAGCTGATAAAAAATCGTTTTGGACGATGCTTATGTAGAAAGCCCTTTTTTTGTGTTTCTAGTATTTCATTGACTAGCTGTTCGTTCTTTTTTCTATAGTGGAGATAGTCGCACGTAATGACAGATCACAGCCATATTATTAAAAGCTTGTGGTAAAAAGGGGTTTCGTTCTAATGCCCGAAAATAATATTCTAAAGCTTTGGTATGTTCCCCATTACTTGTGTGGATAAGGCCTATATTATAGAGTATATAACTTCGATCATAGGGGTCAATTTCTAGTCGCATAGCTTCATAATAATTCTGTAATGCTTCCGCATAATTTCCTTCAGATTGAGCCGACATCCGTTACGGTCGTCATTCGCTTTAACGAATTCTCCGTTTCAGAACCGTATGTGAGATTTTCATCTCATACGGCTCCTCCTTTAGGTGCATAATGAAAATAATATATGTAAAAATGTGATGTCATTATGAACTAAGCGGGGCTAATGTTTTTACAAGAAATCCCTAGCCAACCTTCTTGCAAAAGATCTTTTCTTACTACCAAGTGGGTTCATGCTAGATAAAAATAAAAAAGGAAACTCTAAAAATTTCTTTGTTCTCAACGCCCCTAAATTTCCAGGAATTAGTCACTTCAACAGTCTTCAATGGTTATACGGGTATCCAAAGTACGAACGAGATGGATGTTTATTGTTCCAACCATTTTAATTAGTCCCAATCCCAAAGAAGAAGAAGAAAGAAAGGGAATCATTTTGAAGAAAGTTTTCGTGTTGTTGATTTCTCGGCGTAGTGCTTCTTCCCCTATGCCTCCTATTCGTATATTGTATTAGTGTAGTAGGATTGATCTGTAATACGGGAACCATAGGTAAAAACCTTTTGCTCAATACTATAATTCACAATTGAAGCATCTAAGGCTGCATTAATCGTGGATACATGACAGAAGGGATTGTTTTTTTATATTATAAACTTCACCTTCAAAAGCGTAGATTTTTTTTCAATACTCGTTTTTCTTTCTTTCTATTCCAATCCAAATCGGCGAGAAATCAAAAAAAAATAATGATAATCAAATCGCACCATCTCTGTAATAAGTAAATGCCTCTTTTTCTCCGGAAGTTGTCGGAATGACTCGTAATAAGATATCGGCTACAATTGTAAAGGTTTTATCAATAAAATTTCCATTTATACGCGATCTTGGCATAGGTAGTAATCCATTCTCTAACTCTTTTTATTTCCTTTACCTTTTCTTTTGTGAGAAAATTTTCTCACAAACAAAGGAATTGTATAGTACGAACTAACATAAAAGCGGACTCATAAAAAAAAACCTTCTATCTACTTCCAATTTTTCCGGTCAAAAAAGGGTATCTATTAACCATAATCTAAAAAACGATGAATAACTCGCTATTCACCCAGATACTCAGTCATAATCCTGATGTCGGAGAGATGGCCGAGTGGTTGAAGGCGTAACATTGGAACTGTTATGTAGACTTTTGTTTACCGAGGGTTCGAATCCCTCTCTTTCCGTACTTTCAACTAATTCACCAATCTTACGTGATTGACCACAATGTATCAAATCCAATAAAAAAAATAGATATAAAATCTACCTTGTTTTGATTTTGAAATAGATTCTCTATTCCTAATTTCTTTCATATGGAAAATGCTGGGAAGAGCAAACAAGGGATCCAAATCTCCGTACCAATCTATGATACATGAATAGGAAAAAGATTCCTCGACAAAATCCCTTACCTTGTGCCTTTTTATTTTTAATGGCAAAGGGGAGCTGTCCGAACTCTTGTTTTTAGTAAATTTTTTTACTTAAGTTAGGTTTATTAAGTCTGTCGAGAGTAATATTCTACGACAAGCAATTCATTTATTTTCAAACCGACGCATGTCCTATCTATTATTTGATTGACTAACCCTTCATATTGGAATGTGTGAAGAGTCAGATGGTTTGGTAATTCCTCAGGGGCAGATGAATCAAGAAGATTTTGAACCAAAGTTCTAGAGTTTTGTTCATCCTTCACTGTAATAATATCTCGGGGTTTGCAGCGATAACTTGGTATATCAACTATACGACCATTAACTAAAATATGTCCATGGTTAACTAATTGGCGCGCTTGAGGAATAGTCAAAGCCATACCCAATCGAAAAAGGATGTTATCCAAACGCATTTCAAGTAATTGTAGTAAAACTTGACCTGTTGACCCCTTGGCTTTTCCGGCGATACGCACATATTTAAGTAATTGGCGTTCTGTAAGACCATAATGAAAACGCAATTTTTGTTTTTCTTCTAAACGAATACGATATTGAGATTTTTTTACGGAGCGTGATTGGTTTCTAAGATCGCTTCCTGCCTTAGGCCTTTTACTAGTTAGTCCCGGTAAAGCCCCCAGACGGCGTATTTTTTTAAAACGAGGCCCTCGGTAACGTGACATAAAGACTCCTTTTTTTATTGAAATTGTACAAAACTAAATAAAATTAAAACTGAACTAAATGATAATGATAAATGACGTGAAATACACTCCAATAAACTATTGGAATACAAAGAGTAAGAAGATATATTCTCTCAATATACAGATTTTTTTTATTGTATATACAATATATATAAATCAAATAAATCACAAAAATTTTCCTTTATTTTCTTGATTTAGTTTGCAAAGATCGAACTCTTTTACCCAATATATATTCCTATATGGAAGTTTCTATGACATAATATAAATGGAGTGGTAACTCTTGGAAAAAGGTCAAAGAAGTCTTTTCAATCTTCTTTTATTTTGAAAGTACATAAAAAAAAAATCATGTAAAAAAACGAAAAAATATGGAAAAGCCGGCTATCGGAATCGAACCGATGACCATCGCATTACAAATGCGATGCTCTAACCTCTGAGCTAAGCGGGCTCAAATAAAATAGCGCATGCATACAAATTCACTAAACTACTAGATCATATCAATTAACTATTCTATTAATATTTTTCCTTATCTATTTAGAATTAGAATTAATCATATTCTATATATTCTAGAACAGAATATAGCTCAAATAAATAGTGACTATCATTAAATAAATAAAACATAACCTTAATTAATAGAATATAGCAGTATATTGATTTTCTAATTTTGATTTCATTAGTTTCTAAATAAGAAAATCTGAATTAGATCAGAAATCTTTTTTTTTATTTCTATCTATTTTTATTTCTATCTATTTTTATTTCTATCTATTTTTATTTCTATCTATTATCTATATAGTATAGAATTATTAGAATTTCAAATCTACGAAGTAGACTTAGAATTTTTTTCCATTCCACATTGTAGAATTCTAAGTTTCAATAATAATAATAAATTTCTTTTCATGAAAGTAAAAAAAGAATCGACCGTTCGACTATTTCTTAAAATTTAAGACAAAGATGAGAAAAGGAAGAACATATATATGTTATGTAATATATAACCATATTGAATTGCAAATACAAAAATGATAGAATCTTTGTTGATTAAACTAAATCAATATGGATGGGGCTCAAAAAAATGAAAGAAGATAACAAAGACATAAAAAAAGTATCTATAATGTAATGAATCCCAAGGTTTCGGCATAAGAAAAAAAGGAAAGACATCATAATGAGATCCTAAAAAAGGGGATATGGCGGAATTGGTAGACGCTACGGACTTAATTGGATTGAGCCTTGGTATGGAAACCTACTAAGTGATAACTTTCAAATTCAGAGAAACCCTGGAATTAACAATGGGCAATCCTGAGCCAAATCCTGGTTTACGCGAACAAACCGGAGTTTCGAAAGCGAGAAAAAAGGGATAGGTGCAGAGACTCAATGGAAGCTGTTCTAACAAATGGAGTTCACTACCTTGTGTTGATAATGGAATCCTTCGATCGAAACTTCAAATCAAAAAGGATGAAGGAAAAAAACCTATATTGTCTAAATATAGGTAACACAAAACGATCTCAAAAATGACGACCTGAATCTCGATTTCTATTTTTTTATAAACAAAATCGAAATGTTGTGAATCAATTCGAAGTTTAAGAAATAATATTTATTGATCAAATGATTCACTTCATAGTCTGATAGATCCTTGATGGAACTTATTAATCGGACGAGAATAAAGATAGAGTCCCATTTTACATGTCAATACTGACAACAATGAAATTTATAGTAAGATGAAAATCCGTTGACTTTTAAAATCGTGAGGGTTCAAGTCCCTCTATCCCCAGCTCTACTCCTCGAAAAGGTCTGTTTGACACCTTACCTTTTTTTCGTTATTATTGATTTGAATTTTTTAGAATCTATATCATTTTTCATTTTCAAACTTAGAAAGTCTTCTTTTATTTAGAAGATCCAAGAAATTCCCGGTCCAAAACTTTT